CAAGAGAACAATAGCCTGACAAATATTGGGTTCGGTCCGATTCAGGTGCGAATTCAGGTGCCAAATCAAATAGAACCCGCCATTGATTTGATAGTTGATAAGGTAAATACCCAGTCCATTCAATGCTAGGCATAATGAGTATAAGGGCCTCAAAATAACCTTTTTTCGTCCTATGAACTTTAAGGTGTATGAAGTCTCATATTCGACTCTTGCAGCGTAGCGATAGAGACTCCATCTAACTTAGTTTGATCTAGGCCGAAGGCAGACCTAAGTCAAGGTAACCCTTCTTTGAAACACTTTGGTATTGCTCCTAGATCAGAATACAAATGATGAATCAGAGCACATGGAACCATCTCATTATTTTCCTGTAAAGAAAAATATGGTGGACTAACTGATCTTTACATCAGTTTATGAAAGAGCCCAATGCAACAAAATGCATGTTGGGTCTTTGAAACAGTTCGAATCATTTCGATAATAATCAGTTTGATCTGTTTTACCGAGAAGGTCTACGGTTCGAGTCCGTATAGCCCTAATACATTCTATTTTAGTTTAGTATAGTTTTCATTTCCTCATTAGTACTTGTTTATAGACTGGCCGTTTGGTTGGTCCAAAAGTATTACCACATGCTCATGTAAATACATAGGGACAGGAAAATAAAAACAATAAAAAACAATAATTCATTCCAATAGATCTAATCAGTATTTGTAAAATCTCGGATAAAATACTCATCTTCCTTCATTAATCTTCGTGGATGGATTACATATGACCTTTTTCCTCTTTTCCTGTCCATGATTAAAGAGTTAGTGATATATTTTTGCGTTGGTATATCGAATCCGGTCAATTTATGAAGTGAGAATCATGACATGATTCTGTCTAAAAACTTCAACAGTCACATAGATCTAGGACCTATTCTTTTCTTGTATTTGTTTTGTGTGTGGAGTCGCCTGACTAATCGCTTTTTGGCAGAACAACAACCCCAATTGATTGATTTAGAGATAATGCAGAGATAATGAATTGGTCCTAAATGTATCAATTTCCTTCTTCTATATTCTATGAGTTGAGTTGGTTTTGGGATTTGGTCTGTCAAATCATTCGATAATGTCTAATTCTTTCTATTAGAAGTATCTTTCTTATGTAGATTAGATAATTTACGATTCCGTCTATTATACCACTCTGTGGTATGTTTCATTGTGTAATGTGGGTTTGCTGTAAAACAAACCTTTTTCTTGTAGTGAAATCCAACCCATCGGGTTTTCTTACTATTACTAAGTGTTATTGCCGTAACAAAACAAACAAGTATTTTGGTTCATTCCAAATCGCGATCTTTCTTTAGTACTCGAGATTGGTCTGAAATGGAATGACTCTTTTTTTTTTCATTCTAACTCTAATGAAATAACTCGATTCTTTTTATTTTATTTCTGAGAGGGTCAGTCGGTATAGTACAAGAAAAAAGTTTCGAATTTTTTTTGTATAGAAAGATATGAGTTGTTATATGTAAACTCGCAACTCAACGGATTGAATCAAATCAATTAAGGAAAATAGAAATGAAATCCAGGATAAGGAAAGGAGAAAAAATATAATCGTTCGGTGCTTTAGATTATGTTTATGTAATGTATTCGTATCAAATCAATAGAAGCAATGATCCTATACACAGATATTAATGAAAAAAAATACTTCGAAAAGAATATGCTAGAAATCCCTAGATATTTTACCCCATATGACTACTGAAATTTTTTCCGTTTTGAAATTTTTTTTTTATATTATATTTCTATATTAATTATATTTTTTTATATGTTTTTATTTTCTTTTATTTTCATTATCTCATTATATATATGTATATGTAATGAAACATAGGATTAATTCGCATTATTAATTTAGTAATATTATCAATTAGTATTAGAATATGTACTAGTATAATATTTAATTAATATTTTAGTTTAGTAATGTAATTAGTAATTAATTACTATTTAATTACTTGTTAATTACTTGACTTTTTTCTTTTTTTTTTCTTTTTTTATATTATAKTACTTTTTTATTTTTATTTTTTTTATAGAGTATTTTTATACTCTATTTTATAGAGTATAGAGATAAAGTATAGAGAAACCGAGACAAAGCGATAGAATTTAGTTTGTGTAAGAGAACCCTATGTCTACACCATATCGAAATAGAATCGAAATAAAAAAAATGTAAGTGGAATTCCGTTAAATGAATCTTTAAACAAGACATGCCCCACAGCAAACAAACTCTAAACTATGCGGTTTGATTTGATCAAAATCAATTCTTGTTTCGCCTAATAAGTTCTGGATGAATTGACAATTCCAATTCGAATCGAATAATTCAGCATATTCCACATATATTTATATTCCACAATAATAATTAATAGGAGTACATTTATGTTTCTGCTTCACGAATATGATATTTTCTGGGCATTTCTGATAATATCAAACGTTATTCCTATCTTGACATTTGTAATTTCCGGAGTTTTAGCACCGGTTAGTGA